TCTTGATCTGTATCTTCCATTTTTGGAAACTTATAAAGTTCTTCTGTTAAGCCCTGATCAATGAACCTACAAAACCCTTCAAATTGTATCTGATTAAATCCGGGTATTGTAGACATTTTCCCATTTTCACCCCCAAGCATTTTTTTTTTGAATTTCCCGTTTATGCTTATAGAAAAAAATCCCATTATTTGCCCATTCTTCATCAAATCATATAGATCGATATAACAATGATGGAATTTCTATTCTGTTTACTGAATCACATGAAATTTTACCTAACTCCATATAATATAAATAGATGGAATGTATGCAATACGTATGAACGGAGGAATAAAGAGAATTTTCTACTCAAATCGAAATTTGCAACAGATACAAATGGAAAGGAAGTGATAAATTCCACTTAAATTTAGGGAGTTTTGTATAGAATAACAAAACAAATAGCAAAACAAAAAGTTATTCAATTTCTACCATTATTATGATATTCCGTATTCCAATTCAATTGGATACCAGAAATGTATTCAGGATTTGATTTCTTCAATGAGATAATGATAATGAGATAAAGACATAATAATCATAAACAATATAGTATAGAATATTAGAATTTCTTTTTTTTAGCACTTAACTTTTTTATTTATGTTATGGGGTTTACATATACCCATAATTGCTGTTATAATTTAAATTCAGAAGGATTTTTTATTTTTTATTGAAAATCCAAATTATTAGTTTTGTATCCATTTGAATTTTCTTATATCATTAGGGAAACACAATTTTAGATTCAAATTCAAGAATCGTTCATGGATTCACAATCAATAGTTAACGGTTCAAATTTTTATTGAATTTTTGCTTTTATGACTGAAAACCCAGATGTTATTTTTCAATAGAAAATGAAAAGAAACTTTTTATATATTCGGTATTTTAAGATACTATATAATCAATCGAAGGGGTTGATCCAATCCAAACAAAAAAGGAAGGATTTCTTTTAGGAAAGGGATTAAAAAAAACGGGATTCAAAATACAAGTACAATAAAAAAACAAAAGGGGGAAATTTTGTCATCTATTTTGTATCATTTTGGCGGCATGGCCGAGCGGTAAGGCGGGGGACTGCAAATCCTTTTTCCCCAGTTCAAATCCGGGTGTCGCCTGATCAATAAAAGAATCAAAATAATCTATTCTGTTTTGCTGATATAACTTGCCAAAATTTTTTCGGTATAAGTAAGCGCAGGAAAAGGACTCTTGAGACTTGCTTGATTCAAAGTATCTGGGGGGGGTTCCGTTCTTTACAATGAAAATGCATTAAATCCCTTCGCTAGGGTTTAAGGAAAGACTCTAGTCGTGAAAAAACAGGTAAATTTGGATATGATAGCCCTTCCACTACTAATGTAGTGTCGACTGAGTGGGTCTTGAATTAGATTGGATAGCCAAACGGGGAATCTAAAAAAATTACTATTTGTGGAAAGAGCAAAAAAAACTTTGTTTGTATACATACTCATCAAAGTTTCTGAGCACTCTGGCATTCATTCAATAGTAATTCGATTCGATTAAATGGATAATTTCTTTTTAGTTATTTATATCTAAATTATATAAATTTAGTACAAAAAGAAATTTTTACTTAAATTTTTACTTTTCGATAACCTCTAGTCAAGAATGTAATAGGACGTCTTCGATTGTTTTGTAGCGACAATTGTCGATGACAAGATTTAGATCAAATAAATAGGAAACCCCTAAAAGAAATAGGAGTATGCGTTAGATAATAATATATCTTGATTCTATATTTTTATACTTTTGACTTAATCTTAATGAACTTAATCTTAATTAAATGAAGGGTGACAAAAGAAATAATAGATCTTATTATTCGGGCATGTTAATTATATTAACTTAACATTCCTTTGATACTTTTGATGATACTTTTGATCCTTTCAAGGTAGTCCCTGCGTATTTTGTTTGTGCTTAATGTTTTCCGATTCTACTAGAAATCTTCTAATTATAAGAACTTATTAGAAGTGGATTTATTATATTGTTTTATCAATGGTCTTGTATCATAATCCCCTTTTGACTCTGCGCTGGTGATTCTACTATTATTAGTGAACAATAATTGAATAATTCCTTCATAGAGATCGAGGACATAATTCACATGGATATAGTAAGTCTCGCTTGGGCTGCTTTAATGGTAGTCTTTACATTTTCCCTTTCACTCGTAGTATGGGGACGAAGTGGACTCTAGAAGTATTACTAATTGAGTTTAGGAATAAAACTCTATCCATTTTTTTTAGATATTGTTTTGTTCGGCAAATCCTTTATTTTTTTTTTATTTCACTATTTCCAGTTAAAAATGGAATTCGAAAATATTTTCATTTCGAAATTATATTGTATTGGATTCTAGTGGAGTAATGTATTCTATAAATAATATACGAACTCTTTCAATCAAACAACAAACAAATATTTCAATTATTTCTATGTTCGTATTTCAAAAGTAAAAGGACTACAAATGGTCGGAAATTTATGCCAATCGAATTATTCAGAAATTTTCTATATGGAAAATGAGGAAGAACGAAATCCTTTTTACTTTTTATTTGTTTCCATCTTTCCTCTCCAAAGAGAAAAAAAAAAGAGTTCTGTTATTATTTTACATTACGTGGATACACTTTTTTATGGGAAACAAGATAGACATAGTGTGGTGGTTGTCCAAGGAGATACTACACATAATAAAATAGTGTCTTCAGCAAATCGCATATTGCGCATTTACCACTTGTTTTATTATTTGTTTTCTAATTTTAGAAATTGGATTTGTGCTGGGCTTTTTTTCATTTTATATCATGGTTCAAACGTTAAAAATAGGTGAGGTTTACTAATCCTTTTAGAAATACGAGGAGGTTGACGCGGAACCCCATGGATCCTCTGTCAACTGTTCAATCAATCACTTATTCGTGTAATGCTAACAAGAAGATTACTTGATTTTCTTTTATTATATTATCCGCATACCCTTCTTTTTTCTTTCATTGATTTTATTCTTTCTTTCAATAAATATCGGAATTCATATTAAAATAAAAAAGAATAAGAAATCTACGAATTCGAATCGTAAGAGTAAGACTTTCGATCCTTTCAGATTGATTGGAATCAACACAAATCAAATAGAAATAGATGAAGCAAAGAAATAGAATTGGGACACGCTACTATGTACATTATATATGGAATTGATAGCTATTCTAGATATATAAAAATGTCGATTGATATATATTAAATTAAACTCTATCTTCATTTCATAGAGCCAACTTTATTTTATATCGTACAATAATAATACTATTCTAGTATGGTAGAAAAAATCTTTTTCTACCATACTAGATAGTAGCTCATAGAATACTCCCGATTCTAATTCGCTCATTTCATTTAAAAGGCGAAATTGGAATTCTTTTTATTTATTGTATTTCTTCTCTTCAATCATTGATAAGAACTAAAAAGTCACAAGTTTCATTCAAATTAATCACTTTGACTTACTGTTTTTACGTATATTATAAGTAAAAAAGCAGTAGGAACTAGAATGAACAATGCAGTAGCAATAAATGCGAGAATATTTACTTCCATAATTTCATCGTTTCATTTTTCTTTAATTCGCAATACCTCGGGATTTAATCCCATAGAGATGATAAATCTTTTGTCTGTAAATTCAACAGGATGAATTACATCGCGATGTAATCGAATCGGATCAATATCATGAATAACAATATCTGACAAATCGATTCATCGTCAAGAATTGAATAATATAACACAGGACGATCTTTTATCCATTTTATCCATACCGAATTCAAAAGTAAATTCCTGATACAATCAAAAATTCCTTTATTTTACTTTTTTTTTCATTCTTTTACACCCTTTCTTTTCTATAACCTACCGCCTTCTTTGGACAATCAGTTGGTGAAGTATCATCTAATCACCTTTACACTTACCATTGATTCTAAACAAACGCAAACAAACAATAGAAGAAATGAAAAAAATCAAAAGAAAAGGGGGTTCCTGTTGGAAATGAAATTTGACTGTTTCTATTCCCTTAAAAAAAAAAATGGAAGGCTGAATTGTTGTATTTTTTTATTGTATTTGGATCCATCGGGACTGACGGGGCTCGAACCCGCAGCTTCCGCCTTGACAGGGCGGTGCTCTGACCAATTGAACTACAATCCCAGGGAAATAACATACAAAAATATACAGTATACATATTATTATGATTTCATTCAAATACTTTCGGTATGGATATGCCTTTTAGCAAGAGCGGCATGGATTACTAATAGTCTTTTCATTATTTCCAAATCAATTGGAGATAATCAATCTTTCAACGAAAAAGTTCTTTTTTTTTCTTTACTCTTTTCTTTAGACTTTACACTTCCCCATCTTGATATGAATCTAGATCATTAGCAAGATCAAAACTTGTTGAAAAAAAAAACAAATAGAGTAAAGAAATAGCGATAGCGGTACGGATAAGATATATCAATATCAGAATCCAAAAATTTGACTTTTGATTTTTTCTATTGGTATAGAGGATTTCTGGAGAAGAAGAAATGGTTTATCATTTCATGGCGGATCGGCGAATTATTGGGCCGAGCTGGATTTGAACCAGCGTAGACATATTGCCAACGAATTTACAGTCCGTCCCCATTAACCGCTCGGGCATCGACCCGGGAAGAATCAATCCAGGCTTAGTGATAATCCATGGTCAACTTCCTTTCGTAGTACCCTACCCCCAGGGGAAGTCGAATCCCCGCTGCCTCCTTGAAAGAGAGATGTCCTGAACCGCTAGACGATGGGGGCATACTTGCCCGACCGCCATCAATCATACTATGATCATAGTATGAATAGTTTTTTGAAATTGTCAATAGAATGGAATCATATGACTAAATACAAAGGATTTTCTATCTTTCACGATTCTAATTCTATATAATTTTTATATAATTTTATATATAATTTTATAGAATTTTTGGATTATTTATATTCATGAATCGTTCATGCTAATCGAC